TCCCTATCTTGCTGGGGAAAAGGTTGGGGAGCCCTTGTTTTATTCCAGAAAAAGCGGGAGCCTTGGGCATTGATTATTGGGCGCTCAACAAGGTAACCTAACCATCAAGAACAAGTATCCACTTTGATTGCAGACGCATATCCTTTCCCGTTCGCGTCTTTTGTCTAAACTGGAATCTGTGGTGAAAGAGAAAAAGATTTTCAGGTATCATCCTTTCTTCACTCGCCCATTATAGACAAGACTGGGAAAGATTGGTCGTCTAAGGAAGGAATACCAACTATTGATTTTAGAGCTCCCGTCTTATTCAATTTTTTTTAGATGAATTTGACCGAGCTTTCGAAGAACAGTTTCCAAAAATGCCACACGCTCGTTATGATTATGAAATTTTCGTTCCTCTTGGGATTGGAAAATGGAAGGAATTTCATGTACCCAAATGGGAGGAGTTATTGAATGGACTAGGTCTTGTTGGAAAGGTTTTCTGTTTAGTCCCAGGGGGCGACCCAGTTACTTGTATTGGGGCTTTCATATCTGTGGACGATAATGGCTTTATTCAGATTATTGAAACCGGTTCTTTGGAATAGTTGTTTTTGATAAGGGCTTAGTTACATTTTTGTTCAAATATGCATATCTTTATACCTACTTTTCGACCCAAGACCTTACCTTAATCACCGGAAAACCCCTTTTTTTATTTCAAGCTCAGTGGTAGAGCGGTCGGCTGGTAACTGACTAGTCGGGCGTAGGTTCGAATCCTACTTGAAAAGCTTCCCTGGACTTTTTTGACTCTCTGCTTACTCCAGCCGTAAGTAAACTCGTAGAATGGGATGTCATCCACTGACTCCTAATTGCGAGAAGAGAATTTCCCTCCTAAGTCATCGAAAAAGAGGAGGCCTAGCTATGAAAAGGCTCCACGGATGACTGGGGCTTAGGGCAAAAGAAAAGGAAGATCGTCTTGACTCTCTTAACTATGGGAAAATAGTTAGAATGTAAACGAAACAAATGCTTCACTCTCTCAGTATTTTGACAAGAGGGGATCCTAGAGTTGATTGAGTTGTCCTCTCAAAAGAAGAGACTGGCTAGAGATCTCTTTATCAAAATCTTTGGAACAAATGGTTGCCCTTGAAAATGGGTGTTTTTTTGTGGAAACTAATACTAATTAAGAATGCCATTGCTGTTGATAGCAGTTTTCCCAGGTTTGGAATTCATTTTGCCTCCAAATGTGTTTGCTGTTCCTCTCCTTGCATAGAAAGAGTGGATCACCTCTCTCAAAGTGATATTGCTAGGATAGATAATAGGGTCTCATTTCTCTCCCAGTCTCAATGTGGATTTCTTTTATACCTCTCTTCACCATCTTTTGGCTTCCTGCTTTAATGGTGCCAAATAAAAATCACAGTGTGGCTTTCTTAGGATCATGCTAGTGAGTTGTGCTTGCTGGGAAAGGACATTTTTCTTTATCGAAATTCTCTCATGTCTTTAGGGGGGGCAACAAAGCTGCAGATTGTTTGGCTGCTTATGGTCATACTCATTCAGACTCCATTTTATTTAATAGCTTAGGGTCTCTTCCTTTTGATTCTAAAAAGCCTGTTCATAGCCAAGGCATGTTCTTTTTTAGAGCTCCCTAGCTTGTTTTGATGTTCAGGGGTAAGGCCTTTATGTCCCCCCCTTGTCTTTTATTTTTTTGCAATAAATAGCGAAAGCGAGACGATAGTTCTCTGTCGGGTGAGAGAAGAGATAGAGCACGGTATTCTCACGGGCCGAAGTGCAAAGCCCGGTAGCCTATCCGTAGTTCGGAAGGAAGCCCCCTATGGTCCAAATAAAGTTGCTACTTTCCCTCTGCGCTTATAAGTAGATAAGGTCAGACTTTGCTTGCTCTGAGACATCTTGAAAAGGGAAATCCAATATCAAAATGGAAATGTTTGAAATTGCTCCTTGACCCAAGAAAGGAACGAACGGGATTCGGAGCTTGCTGACCCTTATACACAGATGGGGGATATAGAGAAAATGGTTATTCCTACATCACAACCTAAAAATCTTGACCCAATCATTGCGGGTATCCTTGAGGAGGGCCGGAAGTACCTTCCTACAAACAGAGTGGAGTGGTAAAGGCGAATGAGCCGGTTTACCCAATTAGGAACAAAAGCATGAAATTGCTTGATGGTTCTTGGTTTACGAGAATTTATTATGCTGATGGTCTATCTACAATCATCCCCTATGCCCCAATTCGATCTGATTCAGGGCAGGAGCAGGCCGTGTATTATCTCAGCAGGGTCTTACAGGGCCCTAAGAAGAATTATTCGCCGATCGAGAAGATGTGCTTATCGCTCTACTTTGCAGCAACCAAGCTCCGACACTACTTCCTTTCCACAACAGTGTTGGTAATTGCTCGAACGGACCTGATTAAGTATATGCTGACCAGACCCGTGTTGAAGGGGAGAATTGGGAAGTGGATCCTAAGGCTATCCGAGTTCACTTTTCGGTACGTTCCTATGAAGGCGGTCAAAGG